AGAAAGGCTCCAGAAGATGTTGATCGTAAATAACAGGATTGTTTATGAAAAAAAACTAATAAAAATTCGCATTCAGATACATAAGAATTGTACAGGAACAAAAATAGTCTTTTATTTTCTTTTGAAAAAACATAAATAGTTTTATTCAGATTCTGATATTTATGTAGAAAGAATCGCAATAAATGTAAAGAGGGAACATCTTGAATCCAGCATTGAAGGATTTGAACCAAAATTTCAAAATGGATAGGATGGGGTATTAGTATATCTGAAACATTATTTAAATGAGATAATTTGTCCTCTAAAAAAGGAAATATTGAATGAATAGATCCTAAATTCTGAGATTTTAGTATTTCTTTTTCTTCGGGGGAAGATACTAATCGTAGCGAGAATGGAATTTCCACAATGACTGAAAAACCCTCTGATACCATTTGAGAATAAAAAAAATGAGAATCAAAATAATTGGTGTGTCCACCGAATCTATTTTGATTAGAATCATTAACCAAATAAATAAAAAAATTCTGTTGATACATTCGAGTAATTAAACGTTTTACAAGTACTAAACTAAATTTATTGTCATAACCAATAAATTCGATAGGTTCGTAAAAAATCGAACCATTTAAACTATCATCATGAGCAACTGTGTAAATAGACTCCTGCAAGAGAAGCGGATATAGGAAGTGTTGTTGCGGAGATCTATCTTTTTTGAAATACCCTTGTAATTCTTCCATTTACATTTTTCTACTTGAAACAGAGACACAAGACAGGAGGCATTTCTTGGGTTATTAAATGATACATAGTGAATGATACATAGTGCAATATGGTCCGAACAGGGTATATAATTACAGTATATATAGTTAAGAAATAAAGATAGACCCCGGAGACCTAGAATCCAATCAACAGGATCCTTTTCCTCTCCTTTTCTATACAATAGGTTTTATCCTTTGTTAAAATTACAAGAGGGTAAAAAATCCTTTATTTTTGCAACCCGATCGCTCTTTTGATTTTGGAAAAAATTATATTCTCTTTACTTTATCAGTATACTGTTTCTTCTACACATCCGTCTCCAAGAGAATAGTTTAGGATTTTTTTCATAAAAAAATAAAAAATAATCAATGATTCACTCGCATAAAAACCTTTTTCTGCACTGGCACTAATCTATTTTTAACATCCAAATTAGATCGGGTAATTATTCCAATTTTAAGAATATAAGCTCGTTGCTTTTTGTTTTACCAAAATTAGGGCTAAAAGACGATATCCATTTATTCACTAGACCCAACTGTAAATTTATTTTGTCTCCTTCCAAAAATAAAAAAATCAATGAATATATATATATATATATATACAGTTAAGTTAAGGATTAATTAAAAGTTCTATTTTAATTTTAATAAAAATCTATTTTAATTTTAATAAAAAAATTATTACGACATGCTGTTTTTTCCTTCATTACCTTTTAAGATCAGTCGTGGTCTTATATAGACTCGTCCAATAGTCTGGACGAATTCGTTGCTTCATCCAAATGTGTAAAAGATCATAGTCGCACTTAAAAGCCGAGTACTCTACCGTTGAGTTAGCAACCCGGATTGTAGATACGATCAAAAAAAAAAAATTGATCCCATCCCGCCAAAATAAAAAGATTGAACTAGCAACAAATCAAATTTAAAAGAAAGATTTTTTTTATCAATTATAAACACCAATCCACTAAAATAGGTAGGATTGGATTAAAAAATAATAAATTCTCAATAGATATATCTAATATCTATAATCAAAACTTATACCTATTTTTCTCTTGATCCATTCCATTTTTTTTTTTTACGTCTTGTATACCAGTAAATTCAGTAAACACATCCTTATGACTAAGGCTAAAGCGAAGGAAAAATAAATATGAGGCAGGAATAAACAGATCCATTTTATTTATCTACGATCAAATTATATTTGTTCGGTACACCATTGTCAATATGAATAGAATGCTGAGAAAAAAATTCTAAATAAATCAAATTAAGGCCTTGTGTTGGATTGGCACAATATAAGTAAAAAAATCAATTTGAATGCAAAAATAAATAAAGGCAGGGTAGAGAAAAATATCGAGTTGATTCAATCAAAAGAGGTACAATAACCGAAATTGACCCTGTCTTTGTCGGTAAATTAAATTCCCACAATAACAATAAAAAATAAATAATAAAATAATAAGTGAGCAAAAAAAAGAGCAAACAAATTATGGAGAAATAATTATACAAAGATAGATGCTAGTACCCTCTCTTTTTTATTCCATTTTTTTAATTTAATTAAATTAACAGTTAACCCAATATTCCTTCTTTAAATAATTCTGTCTTCCTTAAAATATCATGAACAGTTACTGTGGGTTGAGCGCCATTTTCAAGGAAATATAGAATAGCGGGAACATTTGAATAGGTTTGATTCTTTATCGGATCGTAAAAACCTACCTTCCGAAGATCTCTCCCTTCTCTTCGGGATCGAACATCAATTGCAACGATTCGATAGATGGCGCATCGGGATAGATGTAGATAAACAATGCCCCCCCTAGAAACGTATAGGAGGTTTTATCCTCATACGGCTCGAGAAAAAATGATTCTAATTTCTGTATATAACGGCAAATATATCCATAAAATAATGAATAAATAATGAATTAGACTATGATTAAAGTGGTTTTTTCTTTCTCTTTCCTTACGAAAGTTAAAAAGATCTCATTCGTACTCATAACTCAAGTTGGGTAATTCTGAGGAAATCCTTAGATATTTATTGAGCCGTCTCTAACCTCTTTTGTTTGTCTCGAATCAATTTTTATTCCGCATTTTGATCCAATTGTTGAGACAATTGAAAATAGTGTTTCCTTGTTCCGGAATCCTTTATCTTTGTTTTGTGAAATCATTGGGTTTAGACATTACTTCGGTGATCCTTACTCCTTTCAAAAGGGCAGCAACATACCTTTTGTTTTTTTTCTTATTTCTTTCTATAGAAAAAAATAAGAGAGATTGATTCCCTTGTGATTGTGATACACTTTTGATCGAAATAGTTTTATGAATTCCGACAAATATTACTTATTTTCTTTTTTATTTTAAACTTGTTTGAATTTTAACCCTTTTCAATTTATATAATTTATCAATTTATATTATCAATTTATATTATAGAGGATATATTTACAAAGTTGGTTCAACTTATTGATTTTTATTGTCACTAACCCTAGATTCTTCCCCCCGATAAATGAATCTCAATACTTTACTGCTCGAGCTTCATCATGTACTTTTTATTTAGATTAGAACCCAACACAAATTGGGTTCCTAGTAAAAAGAACAAACTATGTCGAGCCAAGAGCATCTTCATTCTTATAGAAAATGGCGGATGTAAGAATCCACAGTCAATCATGTCCTTCAAGTCGCACGTTGCTTTCTACCACATCGTTTCAAACGAAGTTTTACCATAACATTTCTCTTATTTAATTTCAAACTGATATGGAATTGATTCAATATGAAATCATGAATAGTCATTGGATCAACTGATATATGTATATATTATTATATATTATGATATGGCCCGCCGTATAGTTTTGATTTTATATTATATCTATAAAGAGTCTCTATATTAAATATATAATATTAAATATATAATATTAAATATATAATATTAAATATATAATAATAATATTAAATATATAATATTATTTTCCTTTCCTTACTTTCCGGAAAAGTCTTACTCAGGAAGGATCCCTTTTTTAACCCCATATCATATTAATAGAATGAAATACAATACATAAAAAAAAAGAATAAATGAGTTTAGTTTGCTTAAGATTTATTTAAATTTTCAACAGATTGTTCGGGACGATCAATCATGAAGGATCCTTTTTTTCTTGAACAAATAAATTAAAAACCTCAAAGAAAGGGGCTCTAATGAATTCCCAATTCCAGAATAAAATCTGTTTTTAATCAAATAAACTATTCCAATGACCCACGAAGGTTGGAAAGTTTATCGATAATATATAGATTTATCGCACTTCTTCGAATACCAAAGCAAAGATTTATATCATAAAAATTAAGTTAAAAAATAAAGATCTTTATTTCCAACTGCATTTGACACTTGATTCTGTTTGTGAGAAAAAAAAAATTTTAAAATCACTCTTAGAATTCAGAACGAAAGATTGTTCTCTTTAACAATTTTCTGTTTAATGTTGGAAACAATGTGATCAAATCTGCCCTTTATAGCAGAAAGGGTCTGGGACGGAAGGATTCGAACCTCCGAGTAACGGGACCAAAACCCGTTGCCTTACCGCTTGGCCACGCCCCATTTAAATTTCTATTCAACACTAATAAATACTAATATTATATTAGTATTGGTTATTCGCCAATTCTAGTATGTAATATATTGTTGCTAGGTTTCTATACATGGAGAGATAGAATCAAAAAATTCATTGATCATTACATGGAATTCAATTAAGATATTGTATGAAAGTATAATTCTTTGTATTCTCGTTTGAGAATTGAAAGGGGTTTTTGATTTGGGATAGTTCAAAGAAAAAGAAGGATTTTTTGGCCTGCCTTTTTCATTTTTACCTTATATTATAAAAATGACTCAATCAAAATTAAATTATATAATCTACAAGAACGAAATTTTTGTTATGCTTAATATCTTTAGTTTAATCTGTATCTGTCTTAATTCTATCCCTTATTTGAGTTCGAGTAGTTTTTTCTTCGCCAAATTGCCCGAGGCTTATGCTTTTTTCAATCCACTCATAGACATTATGCCTATCATACCTCTATTCTTTTTTCTCTTAGCCTTTGTTTGGCAAGCTGCTGTAAGTTTTCGATGAAATCTTCAATATTCTCCTAAATTCATGATTTTTTGAAAAAAAAACACACTTCATTATAGCATATGCGGTACGAAAAAAATAGGTAATCTATTCCCCTAAAAAAATGATCTTGGAGATTTTGTAATGCTTACTCTCAAACTCTTCGTTTATACAGTAGTGATATTCTTTGTTTCTCTCTTCA